TTGGGTGTGTAAAGGAGAAGCATTCAAAACAGTAGAGTATACAAAAGAACAAACAAAAAGAGAAGAAAAAAAAGAAAAGAACAAAAGAAAAGAAAAAGTGCGAATAGAGATAGCAGAGTCCTGGGATAACATTCCACTTGCGCAAGTAATAAGAAGTTGTATGTTAATAACTCAATCTATTTTTAGAAAAAGTATTCTATTACCTTTATTAATAATTACAAAAAATATTGGCCGTATACTCCTATTCCAACTTCCTGAATGGACTGAGGATTTACAGGAATGGAATAGAGAGATACATCTTAAATGTACCTATAATGGTGTTCCATTATCCGAAACAGAATTTCCAAAAAATTGGTTGACAGACGGCATTCAGATAAAAATATTGTTTCCTTTCTGTCTGAAACCTTGGCGCAAATCAAAATCAAAACTACGATCCTCTCAGAAAGATCTAATGAAAAAGAAAAAAGAAAAAGATGATTTTTGTTTTTTAACAACTTGGGGAATGGAAGCGGAACTTCCTTTCGGTGCGCCCCGAAAACGTCCTTCTTTTTTTAAACCCGTTTTAAAAGAAGTAAAAAAACTAATTGCAAAACGTAAAAAGAAGTATTTTCAAGTCCTAACAGTTTTCAAAGAAAAAACAAAATTACTTCGAAACGTTTCAAAAGAAATCAAAAAATGGGTTATCGAGGGTGTTTTTTTTAGAAAAAATATAACAAAAAAACTTTCAAAAGTAAATCCAATTCTATTGTTTAGATTAAGAGAAGTCTATAAATCGAGCGAACTTAAAGATGAAAAAGATTCCATGATAAGCAATCAGATAATTCACGAATCGTTTAGTCAAATTGCATCTTCGAGTTGGACAAATTCTCCATTGACAGAAAAAAAAATGAAGGATCTCACTGATAGAACAAGTACAATCCGAAATCAAATAGAAAGAATTTCAAAAGAGAAAAAAAAAGTAACTCCAAGAATAAATAATCTTAGTCCTAAGAAAACAAGTTATAATGCTAAAAGATTTGAAAAATGGCAAATATTAAAAAGAAGAAATGCTCGATTAATCTGTAAATTACCCTCCTTTTTAAAAATTTTCATTGAAAAAATCTACACAGATATATTTTTATCTATCATTAATATTCCCAGAATAAATACAGAACTTTTTCTTAAATTAACGAAAAAAATTATTGATAAATCGATTTACAATAATGAAAGAAAACAAGAAAAAATTAATACAAAAAAGAAAACTCCAATTTCTTTTATTTCGACTATAAAAAAGCCACTTGATAAGATTAGTAATATTAAAGAAAATTCACGTATTTTTTATGACTTATCCTACATGTCACAAGCCTATGTATTTTACAAATTATCACAAATAAAAATTAGTAACTCGGTAAGATCTGTTGTTCAATATCAAAAAATACCCCCTTTTCTTAAGCCTAAAATAAGGGATTCTTTTGAAAGACAAGGAATGGTTAATTCGAAATTAGCAAATAAGAAACTTCCGGACTATGAAACGAATCAATGGAAAAACTGGTTAAAAGGGCGTTTTCAATACCATTTATCTCAGATCAGATGGTCTATATTAATACCAGAAAAGCGGCGAAATAGAGTTCGCCAGCGTTGTATAGCTCAAAAGGAAAATTTAAACAAGCGGCATTTATTTGAAAAAGACCTATTAGTTGGTTACAAAAAAAAATCTGAAGTAGATTTATTATCTAATGAAAAAGAGAATTTTCGAAAATCCTATAGATATAATCTTTTATCATATAAATTTATTAATTATGAAAATAAAACGGAATGCTTTTTTTATAGACCTCCCCTTGAAGTAAATAAAAACCAAGAAATTTCTTATACTTATAACAAGGCTAAAAAAGCCCTTTTTGATATATGGAGGAACATCCCTATTCCAAACGATCTAGGGCAGGTTGATATTCCATATATGGAAAAACCGGCTGATAGAAAATATTTTGATTGGAAAATTTTCAATTTTTATCTTAGACAAAAAGTCGATATTGAGGCCTGGATCATAATTGATACCAATAGGAATCAAAAAAAGGCTCAAATTCGTACTAATAACTCTCAAATAATTTCTAAAAAAGATCTTTTTTATCTTATGATTCCAGAAACCAATTCACTAAACTCCCACAAGGGGTTTCTTGATTGGATGGGAATGAATGAAAAAATGCTAAAGCGCCCTATATCGAATCTGGAATTTTGGCCAGAATTTGTGTTACTTTATAAGGCATATAAAATGAAACCTTGGTTTATACCAAGCAAATTACTTTTTTTAAATTTAAGTAGTAAAAATAAAAAAATTAATGAAAAGAAAAAGATCAATTTGTTGATAGCATCGAATAAAAAGCATCGAACTGAAGAAGAAAACGAACCCATAAGCCAAGGAGATCGCGAATCCGTCCTCTCACAAGAAAAAGATATTGAAGAAAATTATGCAAGCTCGGACATGATAAAGGAGAAAAAGAAAAAACAATACAAAAGCAATACAGAAACAGAACTAGATTTCTTCCTGAAACGTTATTTGCTTTTTCAATTGAGAGGGGACGCAACTTTGAATCAAAGAATGATCAATAATACCAAGGTCTATTGTCTCCTGCTTAGACTGATAGATCCAAGAAAAATTATTATATCCTCCATTGAAAAGAGAGAAATGAGTTTGGATATAATGTTGATTCAAAGGAATTTAACTATCTCAGAATTGATGAAGAAAGGCGTATTGACTGTAGAACCACTCCGGTTGTCTGACAAAAAAGATGGACAATTTATTATGTACCAAACCATAGGTATTTCGTTGTTTCATAAGAGTAAGCATCAAATTAATCAAAAATATCAAGAACAAAGATATGTTTCTAAGAAAAATTTTGATGAAACTATTTTACCATATCAAAGAATAACCGAAAATAGAGACAAAAAGCATTTTGATTTACTTGTTCCGGAAAATATTTTATCGTTTAAACGTCGTAGAAAAGTGAGAATTCTAATTTGTTTCAGTTCAAAGAATAAAAATTATATAGATAGAAATCCAGTATTTTGGAATGAAAAGAACGTAACAAACATCAGCCAAGTTTCACACGACAATAACCACCTTGATAGAGAAAAAAATCAATTAATGAAATTAAAGCTTTTTCTTTGGCCTAATTATCGATTAGAAGATTTAGCTTGTATGGATCGTTATTGGTTTGATACCAATAATGGCAGTCGTTTCAGTATGTTAAGAATATATCTGTATCCGCGATTGAAATTTTGTGAATAATACACTTTTTTCTATATATCATATTTCTATATACCCTATATATAATTATAGGGTATATGAAAGTAAACAAATATACAGATCAGATCATGTGTTTTTCTTGTCTCACATCTCATTCTAGTATCCAATATGAAGTAACTATGAATAATATCTCCATTAGATCTTGAAATAAATCAATAGAAGCTTCTGTATTTTAGGTCTAAATTCTTCGATGCGAAAACGTACCAATCATTTTTTTATTCCTATCTAAATAGGATTTCAAATTCGATTGATTAGTGGTTGGTTTGAATTCAGAAAATTAGGAGTTATTTGGATTAAATTATTGTATATATCGCATAGAAATTAATAGCATTATTATTACTGATCGGTAAAATCCATATCTGTATAAGGAAAAAGGGGAATTTTTTTATGGTAAAAAATTCAGTCATTTCGATTATTTCTCAAAAAGAAAACGAAGAAAATAGAGGGTCAGTGGAATTTCAAGTATTCAGTTTCACCACTAAGATAAGGAGGCTTACTTCACATTTGGAATTGCACAAAAAAGACTTTTCATCTCAGAGAGGTTTGCGAAAAATTTTGGGAAAACGTCAACGACTACTAGTCTATTTGTCAAAAAGAAGTAGAGGACGCTATAAAGAATTAATTAATAAGTTGGATATTCGAGAAATAAAAACTCGTTAATTTGAAGCATGATTTGATGAACTTAGTCATTTAAATTTTAATGAATTTCTTTTTACTTTCAGAAATGCATGGAAGACTGACTCGGGAAAAACTTATGATTACACCAATTACAAGAAATGACCTCATGATAGTGAATATGGGGCCTCACCACCCATCAATGCATGGTGTTCTTCGACTGATCGTTACTCTCGACGGTGAAGATGTTATTGACTGTGAACCTATATTGGGTTATTTACATAGAGGAATGGAGAAAATTGCGGAAAATCGAACAATTATACAATATTTGCCTTATGTAACACGTTGGGATTATTTAGCTACCATGTTTACAGAAGCAATAACCGTAAATGGACCTGAACAGCTAGGCAATATTCAAGTACCTAAAAGGGCTAGCTATATTAGAGCTATTATGCTGGAGTTGAGTCGTATCGCTTCTCATTTGTTATGGCTTGGCCCTTTTATGGCAGATATTGGGGCACAGACCCCCTTTTTCTATATTTTTCGAGAACGAGAATTGATATATGACCTATTCGAAGCTGCTACCGGTATGCGCATGATGCATAATTATTTTCGTATCGGAGGGGTCGCTGCCGATCTACCTTATGGCTGGATAGATAAATGTTTAGATTTTTGCGATTATTTTTTAACTGGGGTTGCTGAATATCAAAAGCTTATTACGCGAAATCCTATTTTTTTAGAACGAGTTGAAGGCGTAGGTATTATTGGCGGAGAAGAAGCACTAAATTGGGGTTTATCGGGGCCAATGCTACGAGCTTCCGGAATACAATGGGATCTTCGTAAAGTTGATCGTTATGAGTGTTATGACGAATTTGATTGGGAAATTCAATGGCAAAAAGAAGGGGATTCATTAGCTCGTTATTTAGTACGAATCGGTGAAATGACAGAATCCATAAAAATAATCCAACAAGCCTTGGAAGGAATTCCAGGGGGGCCCTATGAGAATTTAGAAAGCCGGCGCTTTGATAGAATAAAAGACTCTGAATGGAATGATTTTGAATATCGATTTATTAGTAAAAAGCCTTCTCCCACTTTTGAATTGTCCAAGCAAGAACTTTATGTAAGAGTCGAAGCACCAAAAGGAGAATTGGGAATTTTTCTGATCGGAGATCAGAGTGTTTTTCCTTGGAGGTGGAAAATCCGACCGCCGGGGTTTATCAACTTGCAAATTCTTCCGCAGTTAGTTAAAAGAATGAAATTGGCTGATATTATGACGATACTAGGTAGTATAGATATCATTATGGGAGAAGTTGATCGTTGAAATGATAATTGATATAACAGAAATAGAAGCTATCCATTCTTTTTCCAGACTGGAATCCTTAAAAGAAACGTATGGGATCATATGGATGCTTGTCCCTATTTTAATTCTTGTATTAGGAATCACACTGGGTGTTCTAGTAATTGTTTGGTTAGAAAGAGAAATATCCGCAGGGATACAGCAACGTATTGGACCCGAATACGCGGGTCCTTTGGGAGTTCTTCAAGCTTTAGCCGATGGCACAAAACTACTTTTCAAAGAAAATCTTCTTCCATCTAGAGGAGATACTCGTTTATTCAGTATTGGTCCATCCATAGCAGTCATATCCATTTTATTAAGTTATTCAATAATTCCTTTTAGCTATCGTTTTATTCTAGCCGATCTTAGTATTGGTGTTTTTTTATGGATCGCCATTTCAAGTCTTGCTCCAGTTGGATTGCTTATGTCAGGATATGGATCAAATAATAAATATTCCTTTTTAGGTGGATTAAGGGCTGCTGCTCAATCAATTAGTTATGAAATACCATTAACTCTATGTGTATTATCAATATCTCTACGTGTGATTCGGTGAGACATAAAAATTCCCCCATTTCTTTTCTTTCTAACAAGAAAGTCAAATGGTTTGAATATCTATTTTTTATTCATCGTTGGGTTGATGAATTAAACCAGATAGTTATGTGAGTGAAATAAAACGGCTTACAAATTTGCTGTTAAAAGAATGAAATCTCATTTCCTATGTGCAAGAATTAAGTGAAAGTAAACATAAGCAGTCAAGGCTGTTTACCCCAAGATTGGCTGATTAGTCATCATGGCTTGAAGCGGGTTTAAAAGATGATCAATTGTACGGGTTTTTTATATACTATTACCATAGATGTATTATCCTAATGAAAGATTAAAAAAAAAAACGGGTGGATGGTTAGAAAGACCAAGATACACAAAGGATTAGTAATGGAGATTCTGAAAATTATCCAATAGGATATTTTTTTATAGAAAAATAATTCGAATTGGGGCTTTAAGTTAGTAGAAATTTCTAAGAAGTACTCCCCGTGATTTCGACCCAGAGTATGTTCCTGTCCACTGATTAAGTAAATAACTATCAAAACGAAGAAATCTTTTACTTTTGATAATGGGGATAATGCTTCTTTTCTGAGAAAGGAGAATAGGAACAAAAAAATTCTTGTTATGTAATGCCTAAATTCTTTTTCGTAATCGAAAACGAGAAGTTGAAATATCTATGCGATATTCCTCTAAAAAGTATTTTTTTCATTCAAGGATAAAGTTTTTAATCAACAAAGAAAAATGAAAATTCTTAAAATATGAGATCAATTCAGAAGCACTTATTATTATAATTATAAATCTAGCAGACAGAATTCCATTAGTCTAATTCTAGGCCTTAGGATAAGAGTTTTATTCTCTATAGATCCTACAAACACATCAAGATAAATAATGTTGAAAGGTTCTTAGATTTATTTGTGACCTATGAGGAGCCGTATGAGGTGAAAATCTCATGTACGGTTCTGTAATAGCGATGAAAGCAGTGATGTTATTGTCGACTATGATTATCTAACAGTTTAAGTACAGTTGATATAGTTGAAACACAATCCAAATATGGTTTTTGGGGATGGAATTTGTGGCGTCAACCTATAGGGTTTATCATTTTTCTAATTTCTTCTCTAGCCGAGTGTGAGAGATTGCCTTTTGATTTACCAGAAGCAGAAGAAGAATTAGTAGCTGGTTATCAAACCGAATATTCGGGTATCAAATTTGGCTTATTTTATGTTGCTTCGTATCTAAATCTACTAATTTCTTCATTATTTGTAACAATTCTTTACTTGGGTGGGTGGAATCTTTCTATCCCAAACCTATTTGGTCCTGAGTTATTTGACATAAATAAAAAAGGGAAAGTTTTTGGAACAATAATCGGTGTCTTTATTACACTGGCTAAAACTTATTTGTTCTTATTCATTTCTATTGCAACAAGATGGACTTTACCACGGCTGAGAATGGACCAACTATTAAATCTTGGATGGAAATTTCTTTTACCTATTTCTTTAGGTAATCTATTATTAACGACTTCGTTCCAACTTCTTTCACTGTAAAGGAATACAATATTCTTCATAACTTGTCTCAAACAAGAGAAAGAAACGAGTAAAATTATTTATAGATATTTCGACATGTTCCCTATGCTAACTCGGTTCTTGAACTCCGGTCAACAAACAACACGAGCTGCCAGGTACATTGGTCAAGGTTTTGTGATTACCTTATCCCACGCGAATCGTTTACCTGTAACTATTCAATACCCCTACGAAAAATTGATTACATCAGAACGTTTCCGAGGACGAATCCACTTTGAATTTGATAAATGCATTGCTTGTGAAGTATGTGTTCGTGTATGTCCTATAGATCTACCCGTTGTAGATTGGAAATTGCAAACGGATATTCGAAAGAAACGCTTACTTAATTACAGTATTGATTTTGGAATTTGTATATTTTGTGGTAATTGTGTTGAATATTGTCCAACAAATTGTTTATCAATGTCGGAAGAGTATGAGCTTTCTACTTATAATCGTCATGAATTGAATTATAATCAAATTTCTTTAGGCCGGTTACCGGTATCAATAATTGAAGATTACACAATTAGAACAATTTCTTCGAATTTACCTCAACTCAACAATCTATAAAACTCCCGATTCACAAAACATTTACAAATAAAAAACTAGCTTTTGAAATTTTTTGGAGTTAAAGGAATGAGGTTTTTTGCTTTGTCAATATAAAAGAACGGTTGGTTGGTGAGGGTCGTGGCTTTATTTTGATTTAAAATAAAATGAGTTTCTATTCGAATAATGTAATGATTTAATCATATAAAGATAAAGTTTTAACCTTTGCTTTCGAAACTAAATAAAAGCAGTCCTGTATTTACATCAATCCAAAAATCCTCATTTATTCAAATTAAATTCAATTAAAATTAAGAAGTATGTTAAAATAAAAAAAAAAAAAGATAACTTCTTTTTCCTGGTCAGGTCAACAAAGACATGAAATATTTCGATTTTTTTGATAAAATCAAATGGATTTACCCGGACCAATACATGATTTTCTTTTAGTCTTTCTAGGATTGGGTCTTATATTAGGAAGTCTGGCAGTAGTATTACTTCCGAATCCAATTTATTCGGCCTTTTCATTGGGATTGGTTCTTTTTTGTATATCCTTATTCTATATTCTATCGAACTCGTATTTTGTAGCTGCTGCGCAGCTCCTTATTTATGTAGGAGCTATAAATGTTTTAATAATTTTTGCTGTGATGTTTATGAATGGTTCAGAATATTACAAAGATTTTCATCTTTGGACCGTTGGGGATGGGGTTACTTCAATGATTTGTACAAGTCTTTTTATTTCACTAATTACTACTATTCCAGACACGGCCTGGTATGGGATCAGCTGGACTACAAAATCAAATCAGATTTTAGAACAAGATTTGATAAGTAATAGTCAACAAATTGGAATTCATTTAGCAACGGATTTTTTTCTTCCATTTGAACTCATTTCAATAATCCTTTTAGTCGCTTTAATAGGTGCTATTTCTATAGCTCGTCAATAAGAAATCTTTTAAACAAGTAATTTAATTCAAATAGAATTAACTAACACATAAAGGTATAATTCGTTAATTTGAATTACTGTTTAAAAAATAGAATAGAAAGGCTTTAGTTTTATATCGATCTATTACCAATCTATTTCCTTGTTTCATATTTGTTAGAATCGAATCTATTGAATTTTTGTTCAGATTAAAACGAATCAAAATTGATCTTGCTAAGGAGTTGATTAATGATGCTCGAACATATACTTGTTTTGAGTGCCTATTTATTTTCTGTTGGTATCTATGGATTGATCACAAGTCGAAATATGGTTAGAGCCCTTATGTGCCTTGAACTTCTCTTAAATTCAGTTAATATAAATTTTGTAACATTTTCTGATATTTTTGATAATCGTCAATTAAGAGGAGACATTTTTTCAATTTTTGTTATAACTATTGCAGCCGCTGAAGCAGCTATTGGACCGGCTATTGTTTCATCAATTTATCGTAACAGAAAATCAACTCGTATTAACCAATCAAACTTGTTGAATAAATAGTATCATTGGAAATTTGAATTGAATATTTAATATTTAGAAATAAGTTCAAATTAATAGGTTTAGGTTTGAGACGGGTAAGGTATGATCGTGGTTGCAAAAACACAGGAAATCAAAGTATTTTGGTCCTTTTTCATAAAGAAATTCGGAAGTAAATTGATTATGATCACTCATTGATTCGTCCAGTATCTAACTATAGGATTCATTTATAAGTTAGTTTACTAGACCGAAAATTTATGACGTTCAAAATGTATAGACCCAATGTCACATTCAGTAAAGATTTATGATACATGTATAGGATGTACCCAATGTGTCCGTGCGTGCCCCACCGATGTATTAGAAATGATACCTTGGGATGGATGTAAAGCTAAACAAATCGCTTCTGCCCCAAGGACCGAAGACTGCGTTGGTTGTAAGAGGTGTGAATCCGCGTGTCCAACGGATTTTTTGAGTGTTCGGGTTTATTTATGGCATGAAACAACTCGCAGTATGGGTCTAGCTTATTGATACATTCGATAAAACTCTACTTGAACCCATTTTCTTTTTTTTACCGACAAAATCCGTGCTCAAAATCAAATGAAATTGAGCACGGGTTTTTCTGGCCCAAGCGTATCTTGTCTTTACCACGAACCATTTTCCTTGTTTAACAATAATTGCAGTTTTACCAATATTTGCAGGTTGCTTAATTTTTTTTCTTCCACATAGGGGAAATAGAGTAATCCGTTGGTATACTATATGTATGTGTATTTTAGAGCTTCTTCTAACGACTTATGCATTCTGTTATCATTTTCAATCAGACGACCCATTAATCCAACTAATGGAGGATTATCAATGGATCCTTTTTTTGGATTTTCATTGGAGATTAGGAATAGATGGACTTTCTATAGGACCCATTTTACTAACGGGATTCATCACTACTTTAGCTACTTTAGCGGCTTGGCCAGTTACTCGAGATTCTCGATTATTTCATTTCCTAATGTTAGCAATGTACAGTGGACAAATAGGATTATTTTCTTCTCGAGATCTTTTACTTTTTTTTCTCATGTGGGAGTTAGAATTAATTCCCGTTTATCTACTTGTATCCATGTGGGGAGGAAAAAAACGTCTGTATTCGGCTACAAAGTTTATTTTGTACACGGCAGGGGGTTCTATTTTTCTTTTAATGGGAGTTCTGGGCGTCGGTTTATATAGTTCTACTACACCAACATTAAATTTTGAAATATTGGCTAATCAGTCCTATCCTGTGGCCTTGGAAATATTATTTTATATTGGGTTTTTTCTTGCTTTTGCTGTCAAATTACCAATCATACCCCTACATACATGGTTACCAGATACCCACGGAGAAGCGCATTATAGTACTTGTATGCTTCTAGCCGGAATCTTATTAAAAATGGGAGCCTATGGATTAATTCGCATCAATATGGAATTATTTCCTCATGCTCATTCTCTATTTTCTCCTTGGTTGATAATAGTGGGCGCAATGCAAATAATTTATGCAGCTTCAACATCTCTTGGTCAACGGAATTTAAAAAAAAGAATAGCCTATTCCTCTGTATCTCATATGGGTTTCATAATTATAGGAATTGGTTCTATCACGGATATGGGGCTCAACGGAGCCCTTTTACAAATAATCTCTCATGGATTTATCGGTGCTGCACTTTTTTTCTTGGCCGGAACAACTTATGATAGAATACGTCTTCTTTATCTTGACGAAATGGGTGGAATAGCTATTCCAATGCCAAAAATGTTCACGATGTTCAGTAGTTTTTCGCTGGCCTCCCTCGCATTACCAGGTATGAGTGGTTTTGTTGCCGAATTAATAGTATTTTTTGGATTAGTTACTAGTCCAAAATTGCTTTTAATGACAAAAATCCTAATTACTTTTGTAATGGCAATTGGAATGATATTAACCCCTATTTATTTATTATCTATGTTACGCCAGATGTTCTATGGATACAAGATATTTAACGGCCAAAACTCTTATTTTTTTGATTCTGGGCCGCGAGAGTTATTTCTTTCGATCTCTATTTTTTTACCCGTACTCGGTATTGGTATGTACCCAGATTTCATTCTTTCACTATCAGTTGAAAAGGTTGAAGTTATCCTATCTAATTATTTTTATAGATAGTTTTTTTGTTGATAACAAAAAAACTATCTTATCATTTACAAAAAGGTTCGTTGTACAATGACAAAAAAAAGGCTTTTTCTTCTCTTGTGTTAAGTAAAAAAAATGAATTTGAACTGGTGAGAGCCCCGTGACTTTGATTCGCGGGGCTCTCACTAGTTCACACAAAGTTTTTTATCTGATATGCATTGCATGCTTTTCTATTCCTATTGATAAGAACCCCCCCCTTTTTTTTAATTTAATTAGATGTTAATGTAAATGAACCATAACTATGTAATCCTATTCCTAATAGATTTACTCCAAAATAGCATATCCAAATTATAAGAAATCCAATAAAGGCTACAATTGCTGAATTTGTACCCTTCAATTTTATACTTGTTTGAGTATGTAAATAAATTGCAAATATGATCCAAGTAATAAAGGCCCAAGTTTCTTTTGGGTCCCAACTCCAATAGGATCCCCATGCTTCGTTAGCCCATACTGCTCCAGAAAGAATTCCTATCGTTAAAAAGAGAAATCCTAGACTAATAACCCGATAACTCCAATAATCCAATTGATTCAACAATTGTGACTTATAATAATTTATTGGAGAAAAAAAAGAAGTTTTTTGTAAAACATTTGTTCCTTTTGCTTGATTCATGTATTCGACTTTACCAAGTAAAAATGACTCGTTTAAATTTAATAAACGATTATTCGTAGAAAAAAATCTTCTCTTTTTTCTAACTGTAATGACTAGAAGTGATACTGATAATAATGATCCACATAAAAGGGCCACATATCCTAATATCATCATACTTACGTGCATTATTAACCACTCGGACTGAAGGGCGGGTACTAATATTGTGGATTCGTGTATTTCAGTTAAAAGACCTGAGGTAGCAAAGCCCTGGGAAAAAAGAGCACTTGGACTAATTATTGTGTTTAGAAGATTTTTATTTTTTTTGAAATATGGAACGATATAAATAAAGGAAAAACTCCACGAAAGGAAGATTAACGATTCATATAAATCACTTAGTGGAAAATGTTTTGAATAAATCCAACGAGAAATTAATAATCCTGTTATACACAAAAAGATCATTATCATGCCCTTTTCGGATGAATCATATAGTTTTACGATTTCATCGACAAAAAAGGTTATTAAATGAATTGAAATTAGAATTGAAACAGCCGAAAAAGAAATATGAGTTAATATATGTTCTAAAGTTGAAAATATCATAAAAAAAGTTCCTTAATTATAAAATCGAAATCGGAAATGGAATTCATTATTATTCATTATAGGATCTAATTTATTTATTTTTTTTAGGAGATGATATGCCATGCCGCTACTCGGACTCGAACCGAGATGCTCTAGCACTGCTTCCTAAGAGCAGCGTGTCTACCAATTTCACCATAGCGGCTTGTCTTGACCCCATAATAACCTATTATAAAAAAATCGTCTAGATTTAAGAATTCAATTGGGTGCAATATTTTCTAGGAAAGATTCAAATGGATGAATAAAAATTTGTTCAAATATGTACTTGAAGGTTCATTTTTTTAGTTTAGGGTTTTAGTTTTATTGTGGATTTTAGACTCTTCTCCACTTGAGCTCTTCTAAAACCGGCCAGTCTTACTATGAATTAAGCCCCCCCAAAAAAAAAAAACATTTTTTTTATTTACCGTTTTGATTTATTTGATTTTAAAAAGTGCAACCAAAAAATCAGTTTTATCAATGAACAAAAAAATATTTTAGATTATTAAAAATTCACACAAATTTATCTAGAATATTTTCATTAAGTGTTTTTGCGTGAATTGATGGCGAGAGATATATCGGCTATATATAAGAATAAGAATTTATAGAAAATAAAAAAGTAAGAAAGTTGTACAAAAAAGAAAATCTTTTTTTTATAGTACAAATAGGTTGATGGGAAAAACAAGACTCCTGTCCTGGAAAGAAAAAATAGAAAAAAATAGAGTATCTTGTGTTTTTTAACAAAAAAACACTTTGTTTGAATTCGGACAAAGTAAACAGAAGAATTCCATTTCCTATGGATTAATTCACTAGGAAATGGAATTGGGGAATTTTCTTTTTGAAAAGGAAGGGTTCAATTTTTGAGTCAGGGCGATTTAGATTGTTCTAAGGTTTTCTGCTTTATTTCTTAATAACTTATTTTTTGATTTTATTTGTTTGTCGCACAAAAAAACTTTTTGAAGTCCCGGTAGAAAGAGATTTACCTAAAGAAAATGCTTTTAACGCCGCCCAATAGCCTTTCCTTTTCCAAAAATTTTTTCGAATACGCTTTTTTGATGCAGAAGTACGTTTTTTTGGAACTGCCATTTAAATAAAAATTAAGAGATTACTCATTGGTATAGCTGGATGTGAAAGACATCTATTGTTCAAAAAAAATCTGCGCTTTTCTAGAGAATTTTTTTCTAAAATTAGAAAAGAATGGACTATCTACCAACGATATGGTAAAATCCCATCAAATTTTTCTAAAAAAAAAGAAGAATATTTTTAGTAACTTGTCAAAATTTGACTTGAATTTTCAAAATAGAAGGAGACTCATAATTAATCTTTGTCTTTCATACGATTTGACCTATTGGAACTTCTTGATTTGAATATTTGAAATATTTAGAAGAAATTCAGAAAGAGAAAGAATAAGTAAAAAGAAATAAAAATTAAAAAATTCTATATTTTTATATTTAAGTTAGGTTAAGTTAGTGCATATTTTCATTTTTTTATTGACTCCTTTCAAAAGAAGTAAAATCCGATAAATCGGAAAGAATTAATTACGAATTTAAATTTTTTTATGCAACAAACATATCAATATGGGTGGATTTTACCTTTCGTTCCACTTCCAGTTCCTATGTTAATAGGAGTGGGGCTTCTTCTTTTTCCGACAGCAACAAAAAATCTTCGTCGTATGTGGGCTTTTACAAGTATTTTATTGTTAAGTATAGTCATGATTTTTTCAACTAATCTATCTATTCAGCAAATAAATAGCAGTTCTATCCACCAATATGTATGGTCTTGGACACTCGATAATGATTTTTCTTTAGAATTCGGCTGCCTGATCGATCCACTTACTTCTATTATGTCAATGTTAATTACTACTGTTGGAATCACGGTTCTTATTTATAGTGATAATTATATGGCTTACGATCAAGGATACTTGAGATTTTTTGCTTATATGAGTTTTTTCAGTACTTCCATGTTGGGATTAGTTACTAGTTCAAATTTGATACAAATTTATTTTTTTTGGGAATTGGTTGGGATGTGTTCCTATCTATTAATAGGGTTTTGGTTTACACGGCCTTCTGCGGCAAATGCTTGTCAAAAAGCATTTGTAACTAATCGCGTAGGCGATTTTGGGTTATTATTAGGAATTTTAGGTTTTTATTGGATAACAGGTAGTTTTGAATTTCGGGATTTATTCGAAATACTCAATAACTTGATTTATAATAATGAAGTTCATTTTTCCTTTGTTACTTTGTGTGCTGCTTTATTATTTGCCGGTGCGGTTGCTAAGTCTGCCCAATTTCCCCTTCATGTGTGGTTAC